GTGTCCATATAAATAGCATATATATAAATAGCATATATATAAATAGCATATATATAAATAGCATATATATAAATAGCATATATATATAAATAGCATATATATAAATAGCATATATATATATATAAATAGTATATATATAAATAGTATATATATAAATAGTATATATATAAATAGTATATATATAAATAGTATATATATAAATAGTATATATATAAATAGTATATATATAAATAGTATATATATAAATAGTATATATATAAATAGTATATATATAAATAGTATATATATAAAATAGTATATATATAAATAGTATATATATAAATAGTATATATATAAATAGTATATATATAAATAGTATATATATAAATAGTATATATATAAATAGTATATATATAAATAGTATATATATAAATAGTATATATATAAATAGTATATATATAAATAGCATATATATAAATAGTATATATATAAATAGTATATATATAAATAGTATATATATAAATAGTATATATATAAATAGCATATATATAAATAGTATATATATATATAAATAGTATATATATAAATAGTATATATATAAATAGCATATATATAAATAGCATATATATAAATAGTATAAGTAGTACAACAAGCAGAATAAATTACAGTGTTGTTACCTATCTCGCACCTTATTAGTAAATCATTAATTGTTGCTCTTCTTGTTTCCCTGTCGTTGACATGGCTTTTAGAGCTTTTATCGCCTTCCTTTTGACTTAGATATCTCCTGTTTCCGGGGGTTTGCAGGATCAAAGATATCTGAGGATTTAGGGGGGGTAGGGGGGGTTTACCCCATTAAAACCTTGAATTACCCAGGGGGAGTCAAAGAGTGGAATGTTAGGATGTAGCAGTATGCTGTTATGCCCATGATATCCTTTAGTGTGGTTCTTATAGACATGTCCTCTAGCATTCATTATCTTTGTTACAAACAAGGAAGATGCTCAACCTTGATATATCATAGACGCGCTGCACTCTGAAATGCAAGTTGAAAGGAAACCTAAAAAAGGAACCAGCTGCCCCTGTGGAGTGAACGCTCGGCTAGGTGGGTAACGAAGGGATGGTTACCACCATTAACTTATGCAAGTGTCGATGAAAGTGTGTGGATTATCTAAACCAATGACCCTGAGGTAGGAGCCAAATGCCAGGAATAGTTCACGGGGTGCGACCCCCACAATTCTTGTCCTTGACCATCAATAAACGTGGGTATTAAGTAATCATACGTTGGTCGGTTCTTGCTGTGCACTATATTTGAATACACAGAGATATGGAGTACTTGGTGTATCCGTTTTGTTCAAGACGATGTTAGAAGTAGTGTTATGTTCTTGAGTTTCATAAGCAGTTAAGTCAAGGGGTTTAGTATTAAGTAATCATACAAATGGTCGGTTCTTGCTGTGCGTTATATTTGAAAACGCAGGAATGTGGAAAACTTGGTATATCTGTTATAATTAATTTAATGTGGTATATAGTGACATGTACTTGAGTTTCACGTAGTAATATCAAGGAACATCGTACCGGGTACGTCTTAGACCTCAATATTCCCTGTATGGTCAAAATAAACTAATGGTGTAAATACATAGATGGCTCACTTACATAACCATGTGCAAGGAGTAGTTTAGGGCAAGAATCCTGGCTTTGGGAGCCAGGGGCGGGAGTTAAATCCTCCTCTCCTTGATGGGTGTTGATGTAGTTGAAATACAACGGTGGTTCTTCAGCCCACTACTCTTGGTTAAAGTCCAAGCATGAACTATGAGCTTTATGATATGACTGGCACTACTGTGTCTCGTTTTGGGCCTGGCAGCGGTGGCTTCCAACCCGTCGCCGTACTTCGCCGCTCTCGGGCTCGTCGTAGTTGCCGGCGTGAGCTGCGGAGCCCTAGTGGCCCACGGGGGGTCCTTCCTGTCTTTGGTGTTGTTCCTAATTTATCTGGGGGGGATGTTGGTTGTCTTTGCTTATTCGGCGGCCCTTGCGGCTGAGCCCCATCCTGAAACTTGGGGGAGTGGCCCAGTTTTAATCAACATGCTTATGTTCGTTACAATCGCTGTTGCCTCATCAAGTGTCTTCTGGGGGGGGTGGCGTTACTGTACTCGTCTGGGGGGGGCTTGCTGATTATGGCCGCGGGAGTCCTCCTCCTGGCACTGTTCGTTGTTTTGGAGTTAAGCCGTGGTTTGTCACGTGGGGCCCTGCGTGTCGTGTAGGGGTGTCTTAAGAGACTCAGGGCTCTAACCTGAAACTCTGCCTTGACAAAGCAGCGTAATGTTTTTACTAGAATCTTCAAGAAAGTGGCAGAGTGGTCATGCGGTTGACTTGAAATCTCCTTATAGGGGTTCGATTCCCTTCTTTCTCGGGGCAGGGTGGCTGAGAGGTAAGCGGTGGATTGTAGACCCATAAACAAAGGTTTAACTCCTTTTCCTGCCAAGCTCTGAGGTGTGATCACGTTAGATTGCAAATCTAAAGAAGTAGGCGAAGAGCCTACCGGGGCTTAGAGCGAAGGCCTTAGCTTAATCAAAGCTCCTGCTTTGCATGCAGAGGATGTGGGATAATTCCCCGCAGGCCTTATTGTTAGAGAGTAGTGTATTGGGAGCACTAAGAGTTTTGATCTCTTCAGGTTGGGTTCAAGTCCCATCTTTCTAATTAAATCTCAGTTTTTAGTTTTCAGTTTTCAGTTTTTAGTTTTTAGTTTTTAGTTTTGCTTGTAGATTTGTTGCTCTTCTTGTTTCCCTGTCGTTGACATGGCTTTTAGAGCTTTTATCGCCTTCCTTTTGACTTAGATATCTCCTGTTTCCGGGGGTTTGCAGGATCAAAGATATCTGAGGATTTAGGGGGGGTAGGGGGGGTTTACCCCATTAAAACCTTGAATTACCCAGGGGGAGTCAAAGAGTGGAATGTTAGGATGTAGCAGTATGCTGTTATGCCCATGATATCCTTTAGTGTGGTTCTTATAGACATGTCCTCTAGCATTCATTATCTTTGTTACAAACAAGGAAGATGCTCAACCTTGATATATCATAGACGCGCTGCACTCTGAAATGCAAGTTGAAAGGAAACCTAAAAAAGGAACCAGCTGCCCCTGTGGAGTGAACGCTCGGCTAGGTGGGTAACGAAGGGATGGTTACCACCATTAACTTATGCAAGTGTCGATGAAAGTGTGTGGATTATCTAAACCAATGACCCTGAGGTAGGAGCCAAATGCCAGGAATAGTTCACGGGGTGCGACCCCCACAATTCTTGTCCTTGACCATCAATAAACGTGGGTATTAAGTAATCATACGTTGGTCGGTTCTTGCTGTGCACTATATTTGAATACACAGAGATATGGAGTACTTGGTGTATCCGTTTTGTTCAAGACGATGTTAGAAGTAGTGTTATGTTCTTGAGTTTCATAAGCAGTTAAGTCAAGGGGTTTAGTATTAAGTAATCATACAAATGGTCGGTTCTTGCTGTGCGTTATATTTGAAAACGCAGGAATGTGGAAAACTTGGTATATCTGTTATAATTAATTTAATGTGGTATATAGTGACATGTACTTGAGTTTCACGTAGTAATATCAAGGAACATCGTACCGGGTACGTCTTAGACCTCAATATTCCCTGTATGGTCAAAATAAACTAATGGTGTAAATACATAGATGGCTCACTTACATAAAGGCTGCTGCCATCTGGCGGGGCAGAGCCCGGTCAACAAGAGTAGCAGGAGGGGGGGGGTTTTAACCCCCGACCTCCGGCTTACAAGGCCGGCGCTCTTAGTCTGAGCTACTGCTGCAATTAGCTGGAATGGCCTTGTTTTCGGCCCACCCGACAGCTGGTATTAGTACTAGAAGAATGGTGAAGTAAAGAGCTGAGGCCACTTGCCCGATGACGATGTACGGGTCTTCGACCGGCATTCCTCCGATCCATGTGAGGATCACTACGTCTGCCACCAATGATCAAAAGAGCACCTGCGTAGCGGGGCGGAACATCAGGCTGCGCTGCTTGGAAGTGTGCAGAATGGGTACGAGGAGGAGGACGAGGATAGAAAAGAGCAGGGCTAGTACCCCGCCGAGCTTGTTTGGGATAGAACGCAGGATAGCGTATGCAAACAGGAAGTATCACTCGGGCTTGATATGAGGGGGAGTGACTAGCGGGTTAGCTGGGATAAAATTATCGGGGTCCCCTAGCAGGTTAGGGGAGAAAAAGGCGAGGGCGCTCAGTGCTGTGAGAAGGATGGCGAACCCGAGAAGGTCTTTATACGTGAAGTACGGGTGGAAGGGGATCTTATCTGCGTCCGAGTTGATCCCAGTGGGGTTGTTGGAGCCTGTTTCGTGAAGGAAGAGCAGGTGGAGAAGAGTTGCGCCGAGGATCACAAACGGAAGGAGGAAGTGGAACGTGAAGAATCGGGTGAGAGTGGCGTTGTCTACCGAGAAGCCACCCCAGATTCATTGTACAAGTTCGTTACCAATGTAGGGGACCGCCGAGAGAAGGTTGGTAATAACGGTGGCGCCTCAGAACGACATCTGGCCCCAGGGCAAGACGTAGCCAACAAAGGCTGTTATTATCACGAGGAGGAGGAGGACGACCCCGATGTTCCAGGTTTCTTTGTAGAGGTAGGAGCCGTAGTACAGACCTCGGCCGATGTGCATGTAAATACAGATAAAGAAGAAGGATGCTCCGTTGGCATGGAGGTTCCGGAGCAGTCAGCCGTAATTGACGTCCCGAGTGATGTGTGCAACGGAAGAGAAGGCCATTTCGACGTTTGCTGTATAATGCATCGCCAGAAACAGGCCGGTTAGGATTTGAGTGATGAGGCAAAGCCCTAGTAGGGATCCGAAATTTCATCATACCGAGATGTTGGATGGGGCGGGGAGGTCGACTAGTGCACTGTTTGCGATTTTCAAAAGGGGGTGGGACTTACGTAAGCTGGTCATTAGGGTGGGCCCGCTAGATAGCGAGGAGGAGTATAACCGGGAGGGAGAGTAGGAACAAGGTTAAGTAGCTCTTGACCGCCCCTCGTTGGATGTTGCTGGTTGCCCCGGCAAGGGGCGTGCTCAGATCTGAGATGGCTTTAGGCCCTGTCTTCTCTAGCCAGGTTTGGTCTACCGTCTGTACGGCGATAGACTGGCCGAGGGTCAAAGCAATCTTCGGGGTGAAGCGGTGCACCAGTGTTGGGAAAAACCCGAGTATGTTGGAGAAGTTGTGGGGGGCGAGGCTTGGGGTGACTTTGACCTGTTTGCTTGTCAAAGAGGCAAGCTGGAGGGCGGTAATTAGTCCGAGGATGGTGACCAAGAGGGCGGCCAATTTCAAGGCGGGAGGTATGGACATCACTGGGGTTTTATCTGAGGTGATGTTGGAGGTGATTAGTAGGCCGGCAACAATGCTTCCCCAGGCCAGGCGCTTGATTGGGTTGATCACGGCTGTGTTGTTCTCATTGATGGGGGAGAGGGGGTTGAAACGAGGGTGGCCCATTGGGACGTAGTAGACAATTCGGAGGCTGTACACCGCTGTGAAAGCAGTGGCCACGAGAGTCAGGGCTAAGGCCCATGCATTTAGCTCTGACGTGTTCAAGGCCTCAATGATTGCGTCCTTAGAGAAAAACCCTGCCAGAAAAGGAGTGCCAGTAAGGGCAAGGCTCCCGATTGTGAGACAAGAGGAGGTGAAAGGGGCTAAGTGCTGCATGCCCCCTATCTTGCGGATGTCCTGCTCGTCGTTAAGGCTGTGGATAATCGAGCCGGAGCATAGGAAGAGCATGGCTTTGAAAAAGGCGTGGGTGCAGATGTGGAGGAAGGCGAGCTGAGGCTGATTGAGCCCGATGGTGACTATTATAAGGCCCAGCTGACTAGATGTGGAAAAAGCAACAATTTTCTTGATGTCATTCTGGGTAAGTGCGCAGATGGCTGTAAATAGTGTGGTTAGAGCTCCCAGGCATAAGCAGATTGTCAAGGCGATTGGGCTGTGTTCAAGGAGGGGGCTCATACGGACTAGCAGGAAGATTCCGGCAACGACTATAGTGCTGGAGTGGAGTAGCGCTGAGACGGGGGTGGGGCCCTCTATTGCGGAAGGAAGCCACGGGTGGAGGCCAAACTGTGCTGACTTGCCCGTCGCTGCAACAATAGCTCCGATAAGAGGATAGGTCATATCTGCCTGCTGGGTGGTTGAGATGATTTGGTGAATTTCTCAGGATCCAAAGCGGGTGGCCATTCATGCTATTGTGAAAATAAGTCCGATATCCCCGATCCGGTTGTATAAAACCGCTTGGAGGGCGGCCGTATTAGCGTCGGCCCGGGCGTGCCATCAGCCAATAAGAAGGAAAGACAAAATGCCCACCCCTTCTCAGCCGATGAATAGCTGAAACATGTTGTTTGCGGTCACAAGGATGAGCATGGCAATAAGGAAGATTAGAAGATATTTAAAAAACCGGTTTATGTGGGGGTCTGAGTGTATGTACCATGAGGCGAACTCAAGGATTGACCACGAGACGTAAAGGGCGATGGGGATGAAGATGAGAGAGTAGAAGTCGAACTTAAAGCTAATATTAATGTCAAATGTAGTTGTATTTATTCAAGTACATGCCGTTGTGATCTGCTCCACGCCTTGGTTGAGATGCAAGAACAGGGGGAGGAGGCTAACAAAAAAGGCTACCTTCACTGCTGTTTTTACATGTGATGTGGCCCAGGTTTGAGCCCGAGGCGAGGGGAGGAGGCCTGTGAGGAGTGGGTAGAGTAACAACAGGAAGACCAGGACGAGGGCGGAGGTCGAGGTGTGGGCGTTGGTAAACATAGCTACTACTTGGGGTTGCACCGAGAGTTTTCGGTTCCTAAGACCGATGGATGAGCTATTATCCTATAGCAGCAGGGCGAGTGATCCTCGGATTCCAACCGGGGGTGCAAAAGATTAGCAGTCTTTGGTGCTGCAAGCATCTCTCGGTGGACAAAACGGGATTAACGCTTGTTGCTAGAATCACAATCTAGTGTTTTGATTAAACTATGTCTACAGGTGGCCAAACCTCAGATTAGCTCGGGTTTAGCAATCAAGAGGATAAGCGGGAGCAAGTGAAGGGCGATGAGGAGGTGTTCGCGAGTGTGGGAGGGTTCCAGGCCAACGGCGAGTGCGGGCGAAGGGCCCCGTTGCGTCATCAGAAATATATACAATGAGTAGGCGGCTGTAATGAGGGTCCCTAGGCCTGTGAGCAGGATTGTCCAGGGGGCTCAGCCGAATAGAGATACAATAATCATAAGTTCTGCCATGAGGTTGGGCAGAGGTGGGAGGGCCAGGTTTGCTAGGCTGGCGATAAACCACCAGGTTGCTATGAGAGGTAAAATTGTTTGTAAGCCGCGGGCTAAAACCATGGTCCGGCTGTGGGTCCGTTCGTAGTTGGTGTTAGCCAGGCAAAAAAGAGCAGACGAGGTCAACCCGTGGGCAATTATTAAGACGGTTGCCCCTGCCAAGCCCCAGGGGGTTTGGATAAGAATGGCCCCTACCACCAGCCCCATGTGACTCACAGAGGAGTAAGCGATCAAGGACTTCAGGTCAGTCTGACGGAGGCAGATAGAGCCTGTTATAATAACCCCTCAGAGGGCCAGGACGATAAAGGGGTAAGCTAGTTCCTTGGTTAGAGGTTCTAAAATTGGTAATATCCGAATTATGCCGTAGCCCCCAAGCTTGAGCAGGACAGCTGCCAGGACCATAGAGCCTGCAACAGGAGCCTCTACATGGGCTTTGGGAAGCCACAAGTGGACCCCGTATAGGGGCATTTTTACAAGGAAAGCGAGCATGCAGCTCGCTCATCAGAGCTTGTGTCCGCCGGTGAGCACGTCTAAGGTACCAGGGTACTGCAGGGTGAGCAATGACAGGGACCCTGCTTTGCTGATGAGGACCAAAAGAGCGACGAGCAGGGGCATTGACCCTGCGAGAGTGTAAAACAAAAAGTAGGTGCCGGCGCTGATGCGGTCAGACTGGTTACCCCACCGGGTGATGATCAACAGGGTGGGGATGAGAGTTGCTTCAAACATGACGTAAAACAGGATGAGTTCGGTAGCCCCAAATGCCAAGATCAGGAATAGTTGAAGTAGGGTTAGGAGTATGATGTACAGTCGTTGTCGGGTAACCGGCTCGGCGGTTGTGTGGTTCTGGCTGGCAAGAATCATTAGGGGGAGAAGCCAGCAAGATAAGACTAGGAGGGGTGTAGATAGTGAATCGGTTGCGACGTAACGGCTAAGAGACATTCACCCGGTTTCAGACGGGTTATTAAGTCAGGCGAGGCTGAGCAGAGCGATGCAGAAGCTTTGAGCCAGTGTTGTAGGCCATAATCACTTGGGCTTGGAAAGCCAGATTGTTGGCAGGAGTGTAAGTGTGGGTACAAGGATCTTTAGCATTGTAAAAGGTTGAGGCTTTGGAGGCGGTCTGTTCCGTGGGTCCGCGCAGTAGCCACGAGTAGGCTAAGGCCCGCGCCTGCTTCACAGGCTGAGAATGCTAGCAAAATTATGGGGGCCACTGCGAAGTAGGTGCAGTTGGCCTGGAGGGTTCAAAGAGACAGGGCGATGAACAAGGAGAGTATTATACCCTCAAGGCAGAGCAAGGCTGAAAGAAGATGGTGGCGATGGAGGGCCAGCCCTGTTAAGCCCAGGGCGAACGCTGTTGAGAAGGCAAATTGGCTGGGGGTCATTAGAGGGCTGCGGGCTTGGACCACAAGTGCTTGAGCCGAAATCAAGGGTTTTTCTTAAACTAGCCGCCTACTCTGCTCATTCTAACCCCCCTTGTGACCACTCATAGATGAGTCCGAGGGTTAATACGACTAGTACGCCGGAGGCCCAGAATAACGTGAGGAGGGGGGAGGCAAGTTGGTCCCCTCACGGGAGGGGAAGTAGGAGTGCGATTTCCAGGTCGAACAGGAGAAAAAGAATAGCCACCAGAAAAAATCGCAGGGAGAAGGGGAGGCGCGCAGACCCTAGGGGGTCGAACCCGCATTCGTAGGGGGACAGTTTTTCGTGGTCGGGGGCCATGATGGGCAGTCAGAAGGAGACCATTGCCAGGACTACGCATAGAATGATTGCGATAGTGATAACAACTAAAAGGAGGCTCATGTGTCTTTTCCTGGATTCAACCAGGGTCAAGTGATTGGAAGTCACTCATATTCCTTATACTAAAAAGACTAGGATCCTCATCAGTAGATAGAAATGTATAAGAATAATCATACGACGTCTACAAAGTGTCAGTATCAGGCGGCTGCTTCGAAGCCAAAGTGGTGGTCCGATGTAAAGTGGTGTTGAATCTGCCGGGAGAGGCATACAGCTAGGAAGGTTGAGCCGACAAGGACATGCAGGCCATGGAACCCGGTGGCGACAAAAAATGTGCAACCATACACGCCGTCCGCGATCGTGAAGGGGGCCTCGTGATACTCTAGCCCTTGGAGGAATGTAAAGTAGCCGCCTAGGAGGATGGTTAGCCCCAGGGACTGGATGGCTTGCTTCCGTTTCCCCTCCATAATGCTGTGGTGGGCTCATGTCACGGTAACTCCTGAGGCTAGCAAGACAGCTGTGTTAAGCAGGGGAACCTCGAAGGGGTCTAGGGGGGTGATGCCCGCAGGGGGTCAGGAGCCCCCTAGCTCTGGGGTTGGGGCTAGACTAGAGTGGTAGAAAGCTCAGAAGAACCCGAGAAAAAATAGAACTTCGGACGTGATGAACAGAATCATTCCATAGCGGAGCCCCTTCTGCACGGGGGGGGTGTGGTGTCCCTGAAACGTGCCCTCGCGGACAACATCCCGTCACCATTGACAGGTGGTTATCACAAGCAGGAGCAGCCCAAGTGTTATTAGGCTGGCAGAATGGAAGTGGAATCAGATGGCTAAGCCGGAAGTTATTAATAAAGCCCCAATGGCTCCTGTGAGAGGCCACGGGCTGGGGTCAACTATGTGGTAGGGGTGTGCTTGACGGGCCATTATACATTTTCTTGTAGATAGAGGCTCAGCAAGAGCACGAATACGTACGCTTGAATTATTGCCACGGCCACCTCTAATAGGGTAAGGAGATACAGGAGGCCCACGGTAAGTAAAGCCACTGCTGGCATTAGGGGGAGGAGGACGTAGGTAGCTGTAGCGATGAGTTGCATAAGAAGGTGGCCGGCCGTCAGGTTGGCTGTGAGCCGGACCCCTAAGGCGAGAGGCCGGATGAACAGGCTAATAGTTTCGATAATAATCAGCACCGGGATCAGGGGGGTGGGTGTACCTTCTGGTAGAAGGTGGCCTAGGGCGTGTGTTGGTTGATTTTGCATTCCGATAATTACAGTGGCCAATCACAAGGGGACAGCCAGTCCCATATTCATAGATAGTTGCGTAGTTGGGGTGAAGGTGTAAGGCAAGAGGCCCAGTGTGTTTATCGTTAGGAGGAACAGCATTAAAGAGGCAAATAAAGCGGCTCATTTGTGCCCGGGAGTGTTGATTGGAAGGAGGAGTTGGTTAGTAAATCGATTCAGGAATCAAGTCTGGGGGGTTAAAAGGCGGTTGTTAATCCAACGGCTGGTGGGAGTGGGGAAGAGTAGTCAAGGGAGGCAGATAGCCAGCGCTATGAGCGGTACACCCAGATAGACTGGGGAGGCGAATTGGTCGAACAAGCTTAGTATCATGGTCAGTTTCAAGTGGCTTTTTGGGGTGTAGCTGAGTCTTGTGTTTGGGGTTCGTTGGGCGTGGTGTGGGCCAATACCTTGCTAGGGACGATAGACAGAAAAACAGATCAGGAGAAGATCAGAATAATGAATCACGGGTTCGGGTTCAACTGAGGCATGCCGCAAAGGGTGGGGTTATCCACCAATCTCCAGATTAAAAGGCTGGTGCTTCTAACATTAAGCTTCTTAGCGAGGCGTCTTCCGTCAAGAGTGTTGATCAGGACTCAAAGTGTTTTAGTGGGGTTGACTCTACTATGATGGGCATGAAGCTATGGTTTGCGCCACAGATCTCTGAGCATTGCCCGTAGAACACCCCCGGGCGGTCTACAATGAAAGTTGTTTGATTTAATCGTCCCGGGACTGCGTCCACTTTTGTACCTAGTGCTGGCACGGTTCAGGAGTGAAGCACATCCTCTGCTGTAACTAGGATTCGGACTGGGGACTCTGCAGGAACCACCACACGGTGGTCTGTCTCCAGTAGGCGGAATTGGCCGGGGGCGAGGTCTTGTGTGGGGAGCATGTAGGCATCGAACTCAAGCTCTTCGTAGTCAGTGTACTCGTAGGTTCAGTACCACTGATGCCCGATAGCTTTGATTGTTACGTGTGGTGAGTTAACTTCATCCATTATGTAGAGGAGGCGAAGTGAAGGAAGCGCGATAAGGATAAGTACAACAGCTGGCAGGACAGTCCAGATGACTTCAATCTCTTGGGAGTCGAGGATAAGCTTGTCCGTTACTTTGGCTGTAACTATTGCAACAAGGATATATAACACTATGGTGCTGATGAGGATGACAATCATCAGGGCATGGTCGTGAAAGTGGAGTAGTTCTTCTATCAGGGGCGAAGCTGCATCTTGGAGCCCAAGTTGTGTTGGGTGTGCCATTTAGACACGCGAGGTATCTCACTCGCAGTTATACTTCAGGTGCGTATCATGGTGTGTCTCAGGTAAAGTCTGTTAAGTGTGGCCGGCGGCTAGTTGGTTTTGAACAAAGGCTGGCTCTTCAAATGTGTGGTAGGGTGGGGGGCAGCCATGGAGTCACTCAATGTTTGTTGTAGTTAGTTCTACTGAGAGGACTTCTCGTTTGGCACTGAATGCTTCTCATACAATGAATAGGAACATAATGACCGCAATGAGGGATACTAGGGAGCCGAAAGATGATACGCTGTTTCATAGGGTGTAGGCATCCGGGTAGTCCGAGTAGCGACGAGGCATGCCTGCAAGGCCTAGGAAGTGTTGCGGGAAAAACGTTAGGTTTACGCCCACAAACATGACGCCGAAGTGGATTTTCGTTCATGCAGGGTGTAAGGTGTACCCAGTGAACAGGGGGAACCAGTGCACGAACCCGGCCACGATGGCGAAAACGGCCCCCATTGAGAGAACGTAGTGGAAGTGGGCAACTACATAGTATGTGTCGTGCAGTACGATGTCCAGTGATGAGTTAGCGAGAACAATGCCTGTGAGCCCCCCAACTGTAAAGAGGAAGATGAACCCGAGGGCCCACAATATTGGGGTTTCTCACTTAATGTCGCCACCGTGAAGTGTGGCCAACCAGCTAAACACTTTCACGCCGGTTGGGATAGCGATAATCATTGTAGCAGAGGTGAAGTAGGCCCGAGTGTCAACGTCCATACCGACGGTAAACATGTGGTGAGCCCATACAATGAAGCCCAGTAGCCCAATGGCTATCATCGCCCAGACCATGCCCATGTAGCCGAAAGGTTCGTTTTTCCCGGCGTAGTAGGCAACAATGTGTGAGATTATTCCAAATCCGGGGAGAATGAGGATGTAGACCTCAGGATGGCCGAAGAATCAGAACAAGTGTTGGTATAAGATTGGATCTCCCCCTCCGGCTGGGTCAAAGAAGGTGGTGTTAAGATTACGGTCTGTCAGCAGCATTGTAATGCCAGCCGCCAGAACGGGGAGGGATAGAAGAAGTAGTACTGCTGTAATTAGCACCGCCCATACAAACAGGGGGATTTGATACATAGTTATGGCTGTCGGCTTCATATTGATGATGGTGGTGATGAAGTTAATTGCACCAAGGATAGACGATACCCCTGCGAGGTGAAGGGAGAAAATAGTTAAATCTACAGATGCTCCGGCGTGGGCCAAATTTCCCGCCAGTGGGGGGTAGACGGTCCACCCGGTGCCGGCCCCGGCTTCAACGCCGGACGAGGCTAGGAGGAGTAAGAAAGACGGGGGGAGGAGTCAGAAGCTTATATTATTCATTCGCGGAAATGCCATGTCCGGGGCCCCAACCATCAGAGGGATCAGTCAGTTGCCAAAGCCCCCGATCATGATCGGCATTACCATGAAGAAAATTATCACGAAGGCGTGGGCTGTAACAATTACATTATAAATCTGGTCGTCCCCTAGGAGGGCGCCTGGTTGGCTTAATTCTGCTCGGATAAGGAGGCTAAGTGCTGTCCCTACTATTCCGGCTCAAGCACCGAATACGAGATAAAGGGTGCCAATGTCTTTGTGGTTTGTGGAGAAAAATCAACGTGTCGTCGCCACAGGTGGTGGGGGGGGGGCTTCCCCGCCTATTTGGTGACGTACTAGGCGGGGAAGTAGACAGATGCTCGCTGGCTTGGGCGCTTAGCTGTTAACTAAGACTTTGCAGGATCGAGGCCTGCCTGTTTAGGGTCAGAGGCTGGGGGGTTTTCACCCTCGGTTGGGGCTTTGAAGGCCCCTGGTTTGTTCGAGCCTAAGCCCCTTAGCGGGCGAATAAGGCGAGGACTTTGGGTGCAAGGGGGAGGAGGCCTAGGGATAGGCCGGTTGAGGTGGCCATGGCGAAGCCCATCTGCTGGGGGGGGAGGCGCCAGGGGGCGGTGCCGCTAAGGTTGTTGGGGGGCATGGTTAGCGCCATAGCGTAGTTCACCCGCAGATAGAAGTAGAGGCTAAGGAGAGCTGAGAGGGCAGAGACTGTTGCGAGTGCAGGGAGCCCTTGCTTGGATAGTTCGTCAAGGATGAGTCATTTTGATATAAAGCCTGTAAGGGGAGGGAGCCCCCCTATAGATAGTAAGGTGAGGGGGCCGACTACCGCTAGGATCGGGGTCTTTGCTCAAGACAGGGCAAGGTGGTTGATAGTGGTGGATTGGTTCTCCTGGAAAACTTTAAATATCGAGATGGTCATGGCTAGGTAAAGGGCGAGGGCGAGGAGAGAGAGGGAGGGGGAGAACTGGAGGGCAACGACCATCCACCCCATGTGCGCGATGGAGGAGTAAGCGAGGATCTTGCGGAGCTGAGTTTGATTGAGTCCGCCTAGCCCGCCCACAAGCATGGAGACAACGCCCATTGCCACTAAGGGGGTGGCTATCCCTGAGGCTTCTATCTGAGCTAGCAGGGCGAAGGGGGCAAGCTTCTGCCAAGTGGAGAGGATCATGCCGGTGGTAAGGTCTAGGCCTTGGAGAACCTCGGGCAGCCAGGCGTGTACTGGTGCCAAGCCCACCTTGAGGGCGAGGGCGGTCATGACTATGGTGGCGGGGAGGGGGTGGGACACCTGCGAAATCTCCCACTGCCCGGTTATGTGCGCATTAGTTAGGGCGGCGAAGAGCAGTGTTGCTGCCGCGGCAGCCTGTGCGAGGAAATATTTGGTTGTGGCCTCTACGGCCCGGGGGGTGTGCTGACGGGCCATTAGCGGGAGAATCGCTAGCATATTAATCTCTAGGCCTATTCATGCAAGGAGCCAGTGGGAGCTGGCAAAGGTGACCGCAGTTCCCAGTCCAAGGGCTGCGAGGAGGGTGAATAATACATACGGGCTCATGCGGCAAGAGCATGGGTCTCACATGCGTGGTCGGGGTATGGGCCCGAGAGCTTTTTTAGCTTATCTTGCCATAAAGGGCTGGGGGGACTTTAACCCACATAAGTCACTCTATCAAAGTGGTCCTTGGATTCGGGCACAGCCCCGTGCTAGGCAAGCGGGGGGAGGGAGGCCATGGTAGTAGGAAGGGCCAGGTGCCAGACAAGCAAGCCCAGGGTCAGTGGGAGGAACGCCTTCCAAATAAGGTGCATAAGCTGGTCATAGCGGAAGCGCGGGAAGGCTGCTCGAATTCAAAGGAAAACGATGGCTAGGAGGACAAGTTTTCACATGATCTTGGCGGACCCTATTATTGGGGAGAATGGATCCGGGGTTGTCCCAAGAAATAGGGCGGCTGTTAGCCCATTCATAAAAAGAATATTCGCGTACTCCGCAAGGAAAAACAGAGCGAAAGGGCCTCCAGCGTATTCTACGTTAAACCCGGAAACGAGCTCTGACTCGCCTTCAGCGAGATCGAATGGGGATCGGTTCGTCTCTGCAAGGGTTGACACAAACCACATGGCCCCGAGGGGCCACGCAGGGAGGAGCAACCAAACGCTGTGCTGCGCAGTGGCAAAGACCTGGAGGGAGAAAGACCCGGCAAAAATAATGGTGCAGAGCAGGATTAGTCCAAGGCTAACCTCATATGAAATCGTTTGGGCGACCGCCCGCAATGCTCCGATGAGGGCATACTTGGAGTTAGAGGCCCACCCTGAGCCCAGAATAGAGTAGACCGCCAGGCTAGAGATAGCGAGGACGAAGAGGATGCTCAAGTTTAGGTCTGTCAGCGGCTGTGGGAGGGGCATGGGGGCCCACAATGTCAGGGCTAGTGTCAGGGCCAGTATGGGGGTGGCGAGGAAGAGCGCTTGGGAGGCGGTCGACGGGCGAATGGGTTCCTTTGTGAACAGCTTCAGGCCGTCTGCCAGTGGCTGGAGGACTCCGTAGGGGCCCACGACATTAGGCCCCTTGCGCATCTGTATATACCCAAGAATCTTGCGTTCAAGTAGGGTCAGGAATGCTACGGCGAGGAGGACAAGGGCAATGATGACCAAGGGGTTGAGGATGTGGGTTAGCAGAGTGGAGATAATCATAAGTTGGGGGAAGGATTTGATCCTCCGTTGAAGGGTCTTAGGTCCTTTGCAATCACCGGGCTCTGCCACCCCAACACACTTTTATTTAAGTGCAAGGGAGGTGCCCCCTTACTTGATTTAGTTGTTTTCATCAAGTGGAGGTCGGGCGTGCTTGAAAGCATAGGCCCCTTCTCTCCGGTCCTTTCGTACTAGAAAAAAACACGTCATAGATAGAAACTGACCTGGATTGCTCCGGTCTGAACTCAGATCACGTAGGGCTTTAATCGTTGAACAAACGAACCCTTAATAGCGGTTGCACCATTAGGATGCCCTGATCCAACATCGAGGTCGTAAACCCCCTTGGCGATATGGGCTCTGGAAGGGGATAGCGCTGTTATCCCTGGGGTAACTTAGTCCGTTGATCGGCTATGCCGGATCAGTCTAGGTCGAATGTTTCGTTTAGCTAGAGTTGGGGCTCTAGCTTTTAGGAGTTTGGTTGTATGGTTGGGAAAAGTTCCTCTAGTGCTCCCGGTCCGCGTGGGGGTTTTGCTTTCCCCATGGTCACCCCAACCGAAGACATTGGGGCAGATGCCACTCAGTTCGGTCCTTTGATGGGGTTTTGGACGTGGGCTGCTCTGGTGTCTCAAGCTCCACAGGGTCTTCTCGTCTTATGGCTAGATCCCCGCTTCTGCACGGAGAGATCAATTTCATTGACTAGAAAGAGGAGACAGTTAAGCCCTCGTAATACCTTTCATACAGGTCCCCATTTAAAAGACAAGTGATTGCGCTACCTTAGCACAGTCAAAATACCGCGGCCGTTGAACACATTGTCACTGGGCAGGCTGGACCTCTTATTCTACAAGCGTTAGCAAGAGGCGATGTTTTTGGTAAACAGGCGAGGCTTCTTCATTTTGCCGAGTTCCTTCTCTTTCCTTCAGTCTTTCCCTTAGGCACTCCGGTGTGGGGTCAACGGTTTGAGGTCGAATGCTTTTCCGGTGTGGGCAATTCAGTACCCTCTTCTCTTGGGTCCGTTAATGCTCGGTGGGTTGTCCGTTCTGATTTACGCGAGTGCCGGGAGAAATTCGTGGATTTCCTATTACTCATACTAGCATTATTTCTTCTACGGGTTAGGTAGAGCAGCCTGATATGGTGTCGGGGCTTTGGACGGGTTTGTTGGAATATATGGGTGTTGCTGTGCTTGAGCTTTAACGCTTTCTGCGGGGGTGGCTGCCTTCAGGCCCACGGGGGCACGAGTCCTTCACGTATCCTTATCCTCCCTAAAAAGTTGTGTCTTTTTTCAAACGGGCTGTACCCCCTTTGAATAACTCCCCTAATAAATCTTTTTGTCATACGGGGGGCGTATGAGTGAAGAAGTCAGGGGGCTGAACTTATATCCATTTCTCAGGCAACCAGCTATAGCTGAGTTCGGTAAGTCTGTCACTTCTACTCGAAGATCTCCCCACTCTTTTGCCACAGAGACGGGTTTGCCCTAAATAGGCTGTCCTGGAGTAGCTCACTCAGTTTCGGGTGTACAAGCTACGGTTCTCCTTGCTTGATAGTACTAGCTAATTCATGATGCGAAAGGTACGAGGCTTAATCTCTGCTTTTCTGTACTTTATGGTACTGTTTCACCTCTCTTTCAGCGTTCCCTTGCGGTACTGTTGCTATAGCTCTTGGGCCCTTTTCTATCGCCTATACTAGGGGGGAAAAATGTTCTGGTGTCTTAACCTAGTGTGTGGGGGGTTATTAATATGGGTTGTTTAGTTTGGTTGGTCAGGCTAGCTCTTAGGTGTCAACCTGGCCCGAGTTGCACGGGCGACGCCTCAGTGTAAGGGAGGTGCTATCTTTTAGCTACGGGTTGGGTTTTTCCAAGCACACCTTCCGGTACGCTTACCATGTTACGACTTTCCTCCCCTTTGCGAGTGGGGCTCATTTTACTTATGTTCTGCCAAGTGCATGGTGAGGGTGACGGGCGGTATGTGCTTGCTTCAGAGCCAATTTCAGGGGGGCGCTCTGATCCCCTCTTACTGCTAAATCCTCCTTCAGTTTCGTTTTTCAGCGAAGACATTCGTGTTTGCTTGGGGTAAGCAAATGTAGCCCATTTCTTCCCCCTCCATTCGCTACACCTCGACCTGACGTTTTGGGCTGTGCCAATTCTGCGTACGATTAGTCCTTCTCAGGGTAGGCTGACGGCGGCGGTATATAGGCGGGACGGGCAAGGGGGGGTGAGGTTCAACGGGGGTTATCGGTTATAGAACAGGCTCCTCTAGGTGGATGTGAAGCACCGCCAAGTCCTTTGGTTTTTAGACTAATGTCCGTAATTCCCGGGCGGATAAAATTGGTTAAATTCGATCTATGTTTAGGGCTGAGCATAGTGGGGTATCTAATCCCAGTTTGTTTCTCAGCTTTCGTGGGGTCAGGTTAAGTAAAGCCACTTTCGTAGTCGGGCTTCACGGCTTCGGAGAGGCGTATGACAGCTCTGAAGGTCTTCGGCTTTATTATCATGTTTCCTTAACCACTCTTTACGCCGTCGTTTATCAACTTGGGCCTCTCGTATAACCGCGGTGGCTGGCACGAGTTTCACCGGCCCTCTTAGTCTTGACTGAGTAGAGCTTTCGCTCATTGCTCAAGGTCTATCACTGCTGAATACCCTTGAGGGTGTGGCTGAACAAGGTGTCTTGGGCTCTAGGGCAAGTAGCTTGCCCGTGAATGGGTGTGCCTGATACCGACTCCATGTCTCCAAATAGGTGACTGTGGGCATCCTCACTGGGGCGCGGAGACTTGCATGTGTAATTTTGACTAAAGCTGACAGTAAGGCCAGGACCAAGCCTTTGTGCTTCCGAGACTTTCGACAGTCCATCCTAACATCTTCAGTGTCATGCTTTCTTTAAGCTACAGTGGC